GCCTTATTCTATTGTAACTTTGATAGACTGCCATGGTGGTGTAGATTGATAGTCTATATCTCTAGAAAAAGAAAAGACCCGGCTTTTCTCTTTATTTCAGAATTGAGGTTATCTACCCGAATAACTAGTTTCCTCATGGAAGAAAAGATCTATACCATCGAGGATCTTCTAATCATCATAAAGGATACTCACAGTTCGAAGTGGAGGAGATTTGTACAATCAGAAGAGTTGGCATATATAGATTTGATCGAGATCTATACAACCCTACACAATTTTCTTCATTGTTAAAGACAGACAATCTCCGGGCGAATATGAAGCGCCTGGGTACAGGTGGAATGAAAGAGAATTTCGAATCCGCTTTATATACGAACAAAAAAGCTATAAGTCAGGTCAAGTAAGTCAGAATATTCATTACAATATTCTCGGGACCTATCGTATATAAATAAATGAAAATATTGTATATAAATAAAGAAATTCGAAATAAAGAAATATATCTCTATCTTATACTTAGGCGACGAACAAGGAAGCTATAAGTCAGAATATTCGTTGAAAGGGTCTCGGAGACCCAGGAAAACAGAAGATCAGAAAAAGAATGCCTAAGAGCATAAGCACATGGATAAGGTCACACTAAGACGTCAATTTTGGATCCAAATTCGAGATTTTCCTTATACAGTATCATCGCATCGTTAACGATCTTTTGAATTATATATAATAATAAGAATCTAGTTTTTTAGTTCTATCCCTGGGTAGGGGCTAGAACTATACAATTTTATCTCAAGGACCGTGGAGGTAAGTATGCCAAGGAATTTTGAGAATACAGAAAATCGAAGAAGGGATCGACTTAGCAGACGAATAATACGACTTCTTATATTTCTATTTCTATTACCACCTCTTTCGGGCGAACAAAGCGACTTATTCGAATATGAGAAGCTAATTTCCTTACTCGAAGAAAAAATGAACTTGTTCTTGTTCTTGGAAAAAGCCGACTTCCAAGAAGAAAGAATGGCCTTGGAAAGGGTAAAAGCCTACCTCCAAGAACTAGAAGACAAAATAGATTTGGAAGAATGCTTAGGCGTAGAAGAAGGATTCGACTGGTGGGAAACAGACGATTCCGACTTAGAAGAAGTCGAAGACTTTGAAGAAAAAGGAATCGACTACAAAATTTGAATTTCGTAGTCGATTGCGATTTTAATGGAACGAAAAAAAAAAAAAAAGAAAAAACTCAATAAAAAAAGAAGGCGAGTAGAAAAACTTATGAGATACCAGAGTCAATGGTATCTAATAAGTTCTACCTACTATTGGATTTGAACCAATGACTCCCGCCGTATGAAAGCAATACTCTACCTACTATTGGATTTGAACCAATGACTCCCGCCGTATGAAAGCAATACTCTAACCACTGAGTTAAGTAGGCCATTTCTCATCCCAAAGAGAACCAAACCAAACGGGACCTATCGTATATAAATAAATGAAAATCGTATATAAAGAAATTCGAAATAAAGAAATATATCTCTATCTTATACTTAGGAGACGAACAAGAAAGCTATAAGTCAGAATATTCATTACATTACAATATTAATCTATATATATACAATAAGATAGAGAATCAGATATTTCTATAGACGTAGTAGAGGGTCCCATTAGCATGCATCCAGTAGGAATTGAACCTACGAACTCTCCAATTATGAGTTGGGCGCTTTAACCATTCAGCCATGGATGCTTAGTAGAGATCCTCGTACATGGTGAATAAGCAAATTCCAATTGAAATGAAATCTGTATATTAATATTTCTATAGGGCCATCAGATTCGAATTCATATTATTTAAGAATCGATTATAATAAGATATATGATCGATCCTATACTTGACAATTCCTATATAAAAAGTTTAGATTCTTTTTTTTTTTTATAAAAAAAGAAAGAGAATTGATTCTAATAAGATATAGGATCGATCCTATACTTGACAATCGCTATATATTAAAGCTTATCTTATTGTTAACAAAAAAAAATCCATTGGGAGGTATATAATTAATATGGTTTTAAGAAAATTGACGGAGGGAAATAGGATATTAAAAAAGATGATAATAGAAAATTGGAGATTCAGAGATGTGATAATACAAAATGTGGCAATAAGAAATATTAAATTATATATAATAGATATTCAAAAACTAGTAAATATTCCAATGTCAAATATGACAATAATAAATATGAAAACTTTCATTTTACAAAGTTCTGTTTTCCAAAAGAATCAAGTCTCACAGATTTTGATTCTTCTGGCTTGTTTCTGTTTTTTTTATATAAGGACAAGGTGGGTTTCGATAAAGAAAAAAATTTATCGTCTTCTTTTGTTCCAAAAAGGGGATCCACGATATATCCCTCTTCGCAAATTCGGCTTATCTAAAAGAGTAGCTGATGTACTTATTCATAAAGAAAGACTAATTTCTCTTAATCAATTAATAATACTAGGAATCTTCTATCTCGAGGACCTCCTAGAGATAGAAGA